GACGGACTGTAAATTCGTTGGCGAGATGTCTACGCTGGTTCAAATCCAGCTCGGCCCAAGAATTTGTCGCTCCATGAATAAGATTTAACCAATTTGTCCTCTAGAAACAGAAATGCCGGATCCGTATAAAGAAAGAAAAATAGTCTATTTTTTTTTTTATCATCCATTTTTATTCTTATAACGATTTAAATTCTTCATTCTTAAGAAAGGAAAAAGCTTTTTCTCATGGAAGAATGGATTATCCATTCTTTTCAATACAGTAAATACAAGAAAATAACCATATATTTATAGTAATCTGTGCCACTCTCACGCAAGTCCTATGTGAATAGGATATCCATATGGAATTCCTGTTTCTGTTACAATACGACAAATAGAATGCTCTTCTGAAATCATAAGACTATGTATGACATACATATTGCTGGGATTGTAGTTCAATCGGTCAGAGCACCGCCCTGTCAAGGCGGAAGCTGCGGGTTCGAGCCCCGTCAGTCCCGAACTAGAATCCGGTGAATTGATATTGATAAATTCATCTCTCCCCTTAACGGAAAACGGAAAAGGGAGGACACGTAACGAAATTGAATCTCTGGGGGTAATCCTTATTTCTTTTGTTTTCGCTTCGCATTTATCATCAGACAAATATGGCAATTTCGATTTCTTCCACTAGTATTGATCGGTAAGGGAGAAATTTCGAATGGAATAGAGTGTCCATATTTTGACCGAGAGTATAGACACAAATTGTCTTCGTTTATTGTACGATACACAACAAATTTCACATAATTATCTCGACAGAGTACTTTTCGGGTTCAGATGAACCCACACCTTTTTTAGTTCCGAACAAACTTTTTTGTGCATCCGCAATGACTAATTGGAAACAATCTATTTAATTCTCATACAAATAGCACACTGCATTTTTTATGTATGTGTTCTAGTTCCAATCCAAGAAGGAAGATACTAAAAAAAATAAAAGACCAACCAAGCAACGCCCCTTTTTGAATTTTTGAAGAAATCTGTTGGAATATTCTATTTTTGATACTTTACTCGTCCTTTTTTTCCATATCATTTCTACTACTGTATTTGTATTTGCATATTGTATGACCCATAGAAGATACCTCAAAATTTCGAATTATATGTATATTTTTAAGGAATAAGAATTGGATTGGATAAGTGTATAAGAATAGGTGATAGAAAAGGAAAAGTGGGAAAATTAAATAGGATTTCTGATCCAATTCCAATAACAATAAAGAATCCTATTTTTTCTATTTAATTTCAATTATTTTTAAATTTTTTATATTATTGAGTATGTGTAAAAGATCTTCCTATGTTATACTATTCAATTCGCGATGATAAATTGATTTGATAGATCAGATATTGTTATTCATAATGTTTTTCATAATATTAATATTGATCCGGGTTAGTATCATCAAGATACAATTCATACCTTTGAATTGATAGGAGTACACTTTTTTATGGGATTCGATCCCGAATTATTGTGAAACAAAGAGATTCTATTATGGAAGTCAATATTCTTGCGCTTATTGCTACTGCGCTGTTCATTTTAGTTCCTACTGCTTTTTTACTTATAATATACGTCAAAACAGTCAGCCAAAATAATTAATTTTAATGAAACTTGAATTCCTCGTTTTTATCAATGATTGAAGAAATTAAAAAGAAATGGTTTTCATTTATATTAAAGTCTGAAATGAAATGATTGGGCTGGAATCATAAGTATCTGATATAGTGTGGTAGAAAGAGCTATATATAGCTCTTTCTACCACACTATACTATACAATTGAATACAATTGTATAGTATAGTAGAATATTTCATATTCTTAGCACATAGAGTTGTATTGTATTGGATTGTATTGTATACAGAAAAAAGCTTTCTATTATATGGATCATTTGACAATCAATCAAATTCAAATAAAAATATACAAATTAGAATAAATTCTAATACTATAATTAGAATATAAAATAAATATATAAAATATATAATTAGAATTATATATTTATTTTTAGCATTGATAGAATTAGATTATTCAGTAAAGTACTAAATTAGTAATATTCCTAGCTCTAAAGCCCACTCCTTCCCCATACTACAAGTGAAAGAGAAAATGTAAACACTACCATTAAAGCAGCCCAAGCGAGACTTACTATATCCATGTGAATGATGTCCCCTATCTCTATGAAATGAAGTAATTATTCCATTTTTAATTCATAATTATAGTGGAATCAACGGCGCAGAGTCAAAATAGGATTCTTACTTACGGCTATTGATGAAACAATTTCACGAATCCACTCGTAAAAAGTGCCTTTATTTCTTATTCATTATTCAATAGAATCTACAGACCTAGTCCCTTGCCTATGCTTTTGCGGGGCAAGAATTCGTCAAGTTCGATCAGCAGGATTAAGAAATTCCAAGTCTTTTTTGTTGATCAGGCGACACCCAGATTCGAACTGGGGATAAAGGATTTGCAGTCCCCCGCCTTGCCACTTGGCCATGTCGCCACATTCCATCCAAAATAGATAAAAATCTTATCTATATTCATATTCTATTTATTATTTCTTCTTTTTTTTTTTTTTTTTTCATTTCTTAATTTCTTTTATTTTTTGTTTTTGGATCTTGAATCTCATTGTACTTATACTTTTTACTTTTCAAAAAAAGAATTACTATTTGTTTTGTTATTTTATTTGATCCTGTTTAGATTCTTTTATTCGATTGATTGTATCTCAAAACACGCGTCGCTTACCTTCTCTTTGAACTTTTCTATAGAAAAGTTCAAAGATTCCCGGCCCCCATCACAGACTGTAAAATTAAGGGCAAATTCGAATCATTAACTATTTACTTATTACTCTTTACTCTTGTTTTTACTTTACTTACTTTTCTTAGTTTGAATTAGGTAACAGTTCTGAAATTTGTATCTCCATTTGTATTGTATTCCCTTAATGGATGCAAAATCCAATTGATTTACGACTTATTATTATAATTCATTATAATTATAATGAAATATATGTGTATATGTAAACCCCAGAACAGCATAAACTCCAGAGCTGGAATTTTTATACGTGGATACCGAGCTCGGGTCTATCTCTTATGCACATATCCCTATATAGGATCATCGTGCTTTCATTTTTCATTCAATATGAATAGAAAATAGACATTATGATAGAATGATAGAGTGCGACCTGACCTATGTTGCACCAAGTTCAATTATGATAAAATATAAAGATGCGATATATGGATAGCTATATTGGCATGTGCCGGTATGTACTTCCTAAAGATTACTCCTATGAGTATTACATTACGTATCCAATTCAATTGTATTTTATAAATTCTACTATAAAAAAATATTTGCGAATTCCTTTTTTAGTGTTTGTGCTAAAAAAAGTTAAACTCTATGCTGTTCCTGATTCTTCTGTTTTTATCTCATTCATAGATAGCAGATTGAATCCTGAATTAATTTATTTTTTTCTACCCTGATCATAATAAAAGAATTGGGTAAAAATTGGATCAATTTTGATATCCGATAAAAGACTCCGTCAACCTAAGTGACAGCATTTTTTTACCAGGAATGCTTTCTAAATATTAATTTGCATCTCTTTCTATTTGTACCTGGCTCAAATTCGAACTTGCGTAAAAAATGCCCTCCATTCCTCTGTCTTGCTTCCGTTCATACGTATGATATATATGGATAGAGTTGGCTAAAATTTTATGTGATTCAGTAAACAGAATATCCATTCCATCATTGCTAGATCGATCGGTATCAATATGGTTCGATGAATAGTGAGTCACGCCAATAATGGGATTTTTTCAATAAAGAGGAAACTTCAGATTAAGATGCTCCAGAATGGAAATGAGGGAATGTCCACAATACCTGGATTTAGTCAGATACAATTTGAGGGATTTTTTAGGTTCATTAATCAGGGCTTGGCGGAAGAATTTCATAAGTTTCCAAAAATTGAAGATAGAGATCAAGAAATTGAATTTCAATTATTTGTGGAAACATATCAATTGGTAGAGCCCTTGAGAAAAGAAAGAGATGCTGTATATGAATCACTCACATATTCTTCTGAATTATATGTACCCGCGGTCTTAATTTGGAAAACCGGTAGAAATATGCAAGAACAAACTGTTTTTATTGGAAACATCCCTATAATGAACTATTTTGGAACCTCTATAGTAAATGGAATATACCGAATTGTGATCAACCAAATATTGCAAAGTCCCGGTATTTACTACCGTTCAGAATTGGAACATAACGGAATTTCTGTCTATACCAGTACTATAATATCGGATTGGGGGGGAAGGTCGGAATTAGAAATTGATAGAAAAGCAAGGATATGGGCCCGTGTAAGTAGAAAACAAAAAATATCTATTCTAGTTCTATCATCAGCTATGGGTTCGAATATAAGAGAAATTCTAGATAATGTTTGTTACCCTGAGATTTTCTTCTCTTTCCCGAATGAAAAGGATAAAAAAAAAATTGGGTCAAAAGAAAATGCTATTTTAGAGTTTTATCAACAATTTGCTTGTGTAGGGGGAGATCCGGTATTTTCTGAGTCCTTATGCAAGGAATTACAAAAGAAATTTTTTCAACAAAGATGTGAATTAGGAAAGATTGGTCGACGAAATATGAACCGGAGACTGAATCTTGATATACCCCAAAACAATACATTTTTGTTACCACGAGATCTATTGGCTGCTGTGGATCATTTGATTGGAATGAAATTGGGAATGGGTACACTTGACGATATGAATCACTTGAAAAATAGACGTATTCGTTCTGTAGCAGATCTATTACAGGATCAATTCGGATTGGCTCTTGTTCGTTTAGAAAATGCGGTTCGAGGAACTATATGTGGAGCAATTAGGCATAAACTGATACCGACTCCTCAAAATTTGGTAACTTCAACTTCATTAACAACTACTTATGAATCGTTTTTTGGCCTACACCCTTTATCTCAAGTTTTGGATCGAACTAATCCGTTGACACAAATTGTTCACGGGCTAAAATGGAGTTATTTGGGTCCTGGGGGATTGACGGGTCGAACTGCGAGTTTTCGGATACGAGATATCCACCCGAGTCACTATGGACGTATTTGTCCAATTGACACGTCCGAAGGAATCAATGTTGGACTTATTGGATCATTAGCTATTCATGTTAAGGTTGGTTATTGGGGATCTATAGAGAGTCCTTTTTATGAATTATCTGAGAGATCAAAAGAGGCACAGATGGTTTATTTATCACCAAATAGAGATGAATATTATATGGTAGCAGCAGGCAATTCTTTGGCCTTGAATCGGGGGATTCAAGAACAACAGGTTGTTCCAGCTCGATATCGTCAAGAATTCCTGACTATTGCATGGGAAGAGATTCATCTTAGAAGCATTTTTCCTTTCCAATATTTTTCTATTGGAGCTTCCCTCATTCCTTTTATCGAGCATAATGATGCGAATCGAGCTTTAATGAGTTCTAATATGCAGCGCCAAGCAGTTCCCCTTTCTCGGTCTGAGAAGTGCATTGTTGGAACTGGGTTGGAAGGCCAAACAGCTCTAGATTCGGGGATTTCCACTATAGCCGAACACAAGGGAAAAATCATTTATACTGATACTCACAAGATCGTTTTATCAAGTAATGGAATGCTTAGAGTATCCCCATTAGTTATGTATCAACGTTCCAACAAGAATACTTGTATGCATCAAAAAACTCAGGTTCGGCGGGGTAAATACATTAAAAAGGGACAAATTCTAGCGGGCGGTGCGGCCACAGCTGGTGGGGAACTCGCTTTAGGAAAAAATGTATTAGTGGCTTATATGCCATGGGAAGGTTACAATTTTGAAGATGCAGTACTAATTAGCGAACGTCTGGTCTATGAAGATATTTATACTTCTTTTCACATCCGGAAATATGAAATTCAGACTCATGTAACAAGCCAAGGTCCTGAAAGAATAACTAAGGAGATTCCGCATTTAGAGGCTCATTTACTCCGAAATTTAGACAGAAATGGAATTGTGATGCTGGGATCTTGGATAGAAACAGGTGATATCTTAGTAGGTAAATTAACACCTCAGACAGCGAATGAATCGTCATATGCCCCAGAGGATAGATTATTACGAGCTATACTTGGCATTCAGGTATCCACTTCAAAAGAAACTTCTCTAAGACTACCTATAGGTGGAAGGGGCCAAGTTATTGATGTGAGATGGATCCATAGAAAGGGGGGGTCCAATTATAATACAGAAAGGATTCGTGTATATATTTCACAGAAACGTGAAATCAAAGTGGGGGATAAAGTAGCTGGAAGGCATGGGAATAAAGGTATAATTTCTAAGATTTTGTCTAGACAAGATATGCCCTATTTGCAAGATGGAACGCCCGTTGATATGGTATTCAACCCATTAGGAGTCCCCTCACGAATGAATGTGGGACAGATATTTGAATGTTCGCTCGGGTTAGCGGGGGATCTGTTAAAGAGACATTATAGAATAGCACCCTTTGATGAGAGATATGAGCAAGAGGCCTCAAGAAAACTTGTTTTTTCTGAATTATATGAAGCCAGTAAGCAAACAAAAAATCCATGGGTATTTGAACCCGAATATCCGGGAAAAAGCAGAATATTTGATGGAAGAACAGGAGATCTTTTTGAGCAACCTGTTCTAATAGGAAAGTCCTATATCCTAAAATTAATTCATCAAGTTGATGATAAAATCCATGGACGTTCCAGTGGGCATTACGCACTTGTTACACAACAACCCCTTAGAGGGAGGGCCAAACAAGGGGGGCAACGAGTAGGAGAAATGGAAGTTTGGGCTCTAGAGGGATTTGGTGTTGCTCATATTTTACAAGAGATGCTTACTTATAAATCTGATCATATTAGAGCTCGTCAAGAAGTACTCGGTGCTACGATTATTGGAGGAGCAGTACCTAACCCAGAGGATGCTCCAGAATCTTTTCGATTGCTCGTTCGAGAACTACGATCTTTAGCCCTAGAACTGAATCATTTCCTTGTATCTGAAAAGAACTTTCAGATGAATAGGAAGGAAGCTTGATCTCAATGAATCATAATTTCTATTCTATGATCGACCAGTATAAACATCAACAACTTCGAATTGGACCAGTTTCCCCTCAACAAATCAGGGCTTGGGCAAATAAGATTCTACCCAATGGAGAGATAGTTGGAGAGGTGACAAAACCCTATACTTTTCATTATAAAACCAATAAACCGGAGAAAGATGGATTGTTTTGTGAAAGAATTTCTGGACCCATAAAAAGTGGGATTTGTGCTTGTGGAAATTACCGAGTTATTGGGACTGAAAAAGAAGACCCGAAATCTTGTGAAGAATGCGGGGTGGAATTTGTTGATTCTCGGATACGCAGGTACCAAATGGGATACATCAAACTCGCATGTCCAGTGACTCATGTGTGGTATTTGAAACGCCTTCCTAGTTATATTGCGAATATTTTAGATAAGCCTCTTAGGGAATTAGAGGGCCTAGTATAT